AATACTGTGAAAGAAAAGAGTAGCGTAGACAAGGAATGAAAATCTCCCTCTCGGTCTATGATACCTAAATGGAAGAAAAATCCGGATCAAAACCTTATTTATCTTAACCTTAGGTTAATTTACTTCGCCGAAAGGGAGCAAAATGGGTCGAACCCTTAATTCTTAATTAGTATTGATTTTCTTTTTGTTAGGTTTAAGTCTGACGAGAATAATATTCTACAACTAGCAATTCATTTATTTTCAAACCGACCCATTTACTATCTATTATTTGATTGACTAATCCTTTATATTGGAATGGTTGAAGAGTCAAATGGTTTGGCAATTCCTCCTGGGGGGATGAATCGAGAGAATTTTGAATTAGAGCTTTAGATTTTTGTTCATCCCTCGCCGCAATAGTATCTCGGGGTTTGCAGCGATAACTTGGTATATCTACTATACGACCATTGACTAAAATATGTCTATGGTTAACTAATTGGCGAGCTCCCGGAATAGTCGGAGCCATACCCAACCGAAAAAGAATGTTATCCAGGCGCATTTCAAGTAATTGTAGTAAAACCTGACCTGTTGACCCTTTTGCCTTTCCGGCGATACGAACGTATTTAAGTAATTGTCGTTCTGTAAGACCATAATGAAAACGCAATTTTTGTTTTTCTTCTAGGCGAATTCGATATTGGGATTTTTTCCCGGGACGCGATTGGTTTCTAAGATCACTTACAGCTCTGGGCCTTTTATTAGTTAGCCCTGGTAAAGCCCCCAGGCGGCGTATTTTTTTGAAACGAGGACCTCGGTAACGCGACATAAAGACTCCTTCTTCTTATTTAAATTTAATTATTAATTCTTATTGATGAAATTTCATTCTACAGAATAAACTTAAACTAAAAATGAACTAAATTCTAAATAAAGCGAAATTTACTGAAGTATTATTCTATTAAAGAATAATGAGATGAGTTGGATAAATATCCAGATCTTTCTATTCTATATATAGAAAAAGAAAAGGATTCTTTTAGTGAGATAGTTGGAAATTCCTATCACATAATAAATCAATGGCTTTTGCCAAAAGAAGAAGACATTTTTTTCAATATTCTTTGATTTCAAAGATGCATTATCAATCATGTAAAACAGCGAATAAAATAAATAGAAAAAAGCCGACTATCGGAATCGAACCGATGACCATCGCATTACAAATGCGATGCTCTAACCTCTGAGCTAAGCAGGCTTACATAAATTCGACATGCATAGGAATTCAATAAACTCTTAGAATCTTTGCTATTCACTATTATACTATTTTAATTCTTAGCTATTCATAATAAATATCCATATATTAAAGAATAGAATATAGAATTTCAAATAACTGTTAAATATTATAGAAGATAACGATTAATCTAGCGATATACAATTTCCATTTTTTTATCACAATTAAATATTCTAAATATTATATTCTTTTTTTTATTTTATATGATTTTTGAATTCAAAAATCATATAAAATAAAAAAAAGAATCGACCGTTCAAGTATTCGAAATTTCATGGGGAAACGAGTGGAAGAGAGACAGATGTATAGCGTATATATCCACCTATATTGAATTGCCGATACATAAATGATAAAATCATTTTTGATTGGACCGAATATGAGCCTCCTATAGATATAGAAGATGAAAAAAGATAGACAAGAAATAAAAGACAAAGAGGAGAAAACACTTTTTGAGACAGGAATCGGCATCTATCTAATGAATTCAACGGTTCTGGTATAAATGAAAGAAAAAAGGGAATGAGATCACAATGAAATTTTCATCTCAAAAAGGGGATATGGCGAAATCGGTAGACGCTACGGACTTAATTGGATTGAGCCTTGGTATGGAAACTTACTAAGTGATAACTTTCAAATTCAGAGAAACCCTGGAATTAATAAAAATGGGCAATCCTGAGCCAAATCACGTTTTCCGAAAACAAACAAAGATTCAGAAAGCGAAAATAAAAAAGGATAGGTGCAGAGACTCGATGGAAGCTGTTCTAACGAATGGAGTTTATTGTCTTACGTTAATAGAGGAATCCTTCTATCGAAACTTCAGAAAAGATGAAGGATAAACCTGTAGACATAATACAGAAGAATTGTTGTCAATCGATTCCATATTGAAGAAAGAATCGAATATTCATTGATAAAACCATTCACTCCATAATCTGATAGATCTTTTGAAGAACTGATTAATCGGACGAGAATAAAGATAGAGTCCCGTTCTACATGTCAATACCGGCAACAATGAAATTTATAGTAAGAGGAAAATCCGTCGATTTCAAAAATCGTGAGGGTTCAAGTCCCTCTATCCCCAAAAAGACCATTTGGCTCCCTAATTCTTTATCGTATCCTTTTTTCGTTAGCGGTTCAAAACTCCTTTATGACATGTGATATATATTAAAAATGAACATCTTTGAGCAAGGAATCCCCATTTGAATGATTCACGATCCATATTTTTATTCATACTGAAACTTACAAAGTTGTTCTTTT